TCTTTCAGAGGGTAATATGAATGTTCTATTATGTTCTATCAAAACACTAAAAGGTTTATACGACATATCCGGTGTGGAAGTAGGCCAACATTTCTATTGGCAAATAGGAAGTTTCCAAGTACATGCCCAAGTACTTATTACTTCTTGGGTTGTAATTGCTATTTTATTAGGTTCAGCCATTATAGCTGTTCGTAATCCGCAAACCATTCCTACTGATGGTCAGAATTTCTTTGAATATGTCCTTGAATTCATTCGAGACGTGAGCAAAACCCAAATTGGAGAAGAATATGGTCCATGGGTTCCCTTTATTGGAACTATGTTTCTATTTATTTTTGTTTCGAATTGGTCAGGGGCTCTTTTACCCTGGAAAATCATACAGTTACCTCATGGGGAGTTAGCCGCACCCACAAATGATATAAACACTACCGTTGCTTTAGCTTTACTCACGTCAGTAGCATATTTCTATGCGGGCCTTACAAAAAAGGGATTGGGTTATTTCGGTAAATACATTCAACCAACCCCAATCCTTTTACCTATTAACATCTTAGAAGATTTTACAAAACCGTTATCACTTAGTTTTCGACTTTTCGGAAATATTTTAGCTGATGAATTAGTAGTTGTTGTTCTTGTTTCTTTAGTACCCTTAGTAGTTCCTATACCAGTCATGTTCCTTGGATTATTTACAAGCGGTATTCAAGCTCTTATTTTTGCAACCCTAGCTGCGGCTTATATAGGCGAATCCATGGAAGGTCATCATTGACTAGTTTTCGACACAGTCTTTTTTTAGCTTAGCCTGACGCAATGTATGCGCCGTTCAAGGTAATCCACTTAGGGAAGCTAAATATACAAATAAGGTAAAAATAAAGGTATAGACGATCTAGAGTAATTGTAAAAAAGGTTACGATATTGGGGAATTGTAAAAAAAAAGGGGGATCTAAAAGATCTTTTTCCAAAAATTCTTGTTTGACTCTTTATACCCTCCAATCAATATTCTCTGGAAGAGGGGGTCGAACTAAGTGTATATAATCTAATCGCTATAAGACAACTCTTGTCAATCTTTCGAAGAATGATTCGAGAATCCCGATGACTTTAAGATACAATATTTGGTTTACGGTATGGGGGAAAGACATGTATATGTGATATTAGAAGGTATATATGAACTAAAGATATATCTAATTTGTCTTACTATTGTGAATTTAGATAGGGATTTCAATAGAAGCCTTTTCATTTCGTCTGTAATTGTGAATTGAATATTGGTTGATTGTATCATTAACTATTTCTTTATTTTTGTTTTGGTGCGAGGAACTTATCATGAATCCACTGATTTCTGCCGCTTCCGTTATTGCTGCTGGATTGGCCGTCGGGCTTGCTTCTATTGGACCTGGGGTTGGTCAAGGTACTGCTGCGGGACAGGCTGTAGAAGGGATCGCGAGACAGCCAGAGGCGGAAGGAAAAATACGAGGTACTTTATTGCTTAGTCTGGCTTTCATGGAAGCTTTAACAATTTATGGGCTGGTTGTAGCATTAGCTCTTTTATTTGCGAATCCCTTTGTTTAATCCTAAAAACACACATTTCCGTGGATTTGCTGCTCTTGTTTTTTCGAATTCTATATTCTATTAAGATTAATATTTAACTCCTACAATTTCAATTTTATTATTTAGGAACAACAACCCACGGAAATCACTGGTTTGAGGAATTAACACTCAAACTCATTTTTTCCTTTACCTTCTTAGTCCAATGGAAGAACTTTTTTTAGGAAGTATTGCAATTGTAACAAACGTGGTATTTCGCAACTTACCTGTATAAGACCTGGTACCTAATTCAAATCGAATAAGTATCAGGCTTATTGGAAATTTCCAATTGAAAAAAATCCATTAAAACCCATTTCTAAATCAATATTTTTTTTTGACTCTATTTAGTATTTTCTATTTAGAAATAGGGAAATTCATAATAAAATAATACAAAAAGAATAGAAAATAAGTAGTCTATCTATAACTATAAGAAAGCTATAACTATAAGAAAGAGGAGATCATATGAAAAATGTAACCGATTCTTTCCTTTCCTTGGGTTATTGGCCATCCGCCGGGAGTTTCGGGTTTAATACCGATATTTTTGCAACAAATCTAATAAATCTAAGCGTAGTACTTGGTGTGTTGATTTTTTTTGGAAAGGGAGTGTTAAGTGATTTATTAGATAATCGAAAACAGAGGATCTTGAAAACTATTCGAAATTCAGAAGAACTGCGCGAGGGGGCCCTCGACCAGTTGGAAAAAGCCCGGGCCCGCTTACGGAAAGTAGAAATGGAAGCGGATCAGTTTCGAATGACTGGATACTCTGAAATAGAACGCGAAAAATTGAATTTGATTAATGCAACTTCTAAGACTTTGGAACAATTAGAAAATTACAAAAATGAAACCATTCATTTTGAACAACAAAGAGCAATTAATCAAGTTCGACAACGGGTTTTTCAGCAAGCCTTACAGGGGGCTCTAGTAACTC